TATTGATATTGAACATTTCCATATGAATGGAAATGCATCTTTCTTCATTTTTTCCTAAACTCTATTTAATATCGACAATTCAACATGAATTTCCTATTATTATTGAAAGTAAGCCGCCATGGTGAAATTGGTAGACACGCTGCTCTTAGGAAGCAGTGCTAGAGCATCTCGGTTCGAGTCCGAGTGGCGGCATAAATATTAATAATATAGACACAATAGATCTAATAGAATCTAAACTAAAATATTTTAAATATTCTATTTTTATTTTAGATTCTATTTAATCCCCTCCCCGATTTCAATTATTTAAAAGGGACTCTTCTTTATGATATTTGCAACCTTAGAACATATATTAACTCATATTTCCTTTTCGATCATCTCAATTGTGATTATGATTCATTTGATGAACTTATTAATCTACGAAATTGAAGGATTACGTAATTCGTCAGAAAAAGGGATGATAGCTACTTTTTTCTCTATAACAGGGTTTTTATTTATTCGTTGGTTTTCTTCGGGACATTTTCCCTTAAGTAATTTATACGAATCTTTAATCTTCCTTTCATGGAATTTATCCATTATTCATATGATTCCATATCTTGGGAATCATAAAAATGATTTAAGCGCAATAACTGCACCAAGTGCCATTTTTACCCAAGGTTTCGCCACGTCAGGTCTTTCAAATGAAATGCATCAACCCACAATATTAGTACCTGCTCTACAATCTCAGTGGTTAATGATGCATGTCAGTATGATGCTATTGAGCTATGCAGCTCTTTTATGCGGATCATTATTATCAGTTGCTCTTATAGTGATTACATTTCAAAAAAAAATCGATTTTTTTTTGAAAAACAAGAATTTTTTCAGTTTAAGGAAGTCGTTTTTCTTTGGTAATATGAAATATTTGAACGAAAAAGGAAGTTTATTAAAAAAGATTTATTTCCTCTCATTTCAAAATTTTTACAAATATCAATTAATTCAGCGTTTGGATTATTGGAGTTATCGTGTCATTAGTTTAGGGTTTACCTTTTTAACCATAGGCATTCTTTCTGGAGCAGTATGGGCTAATGAAGCATGGGGCTCTTATTGGAATTGGGACCCTAAGGAAACTTGGGCATTTATTACTTGGACCATATTTGCAATTTATTTACATACTAGAACAAATCCAAAATTGCAAGATCAAGGCACAAATTCGGCATTTGTAGCTTCTATAGGATTTATACTAATTTGGATATGCTATTTTGGGATCAATCTATTAGGAATCGGGTTCCATAGTTATGGTTCATTCCAATTAATATCTAATTGAATAAAATAAATTACATGAAGAATACATAAAAAAATTGTCTGATACACAATGAAAATTTGTGCGAGTTTTTGAGAACCGTTTAAATAGAGGAATTATTCAAATGGTTCTCAAAAACTTTAGATGTATCTCATTAAAATTCTAATTAACCCTTCCTTTTTTTTTCATTGTCCAACGAAGAATCGTGAAAATATGAAAGTCAAAGAATTGTAAGACTTTCTTTCCAATTAATGAAATTTATTTCATTTATTATTGAATCTAAAAAAAGAATTAGTATCTATAAAAATAATTACATAATAGAACTTTTACCTTGTCAACCGATAATGAGAGAACGAAATCAGGATAAAAACCAATTCCTATTACAGGTAGAAAGATACAGATCGAAACAAATAGTTCCCGTGGTCCAGAATCAAAAAAATTTGATTTTGGAATATTGAATAGCTTGTATCCATAGAAAATCTGACGTAACATAGATAATAAAAAAATAGGAGTTAATATCATTCCAATTGCCATTACAAAAGTAATTAACATTTTTGGCATGAAAAGATATTTTGGGCTGGTAATTATTCCAAAAAAGACTAAAAATTCTGCAACAAAACCACTTCTTCCTGGCAACGCAAGAGAAGCCATCGAGAAACTACTAAACATGGTAAAGATTTTTGGCATTAGGATAGATATCCCCCCTCATTTCTTCGAGATAAACAAAACGTATTCTATCACAACTTGTTCCTGCTAAGAAAAAAAGTGCAGCACCAATCAATCCATGAGATAGTATTTGTAAAATGGCTCCATTAAGTCCCATGCCAGTTATAGAACCAATTCCTATAATTATGAAACCCATGTGAGATACGGAAGAATAGGCAATACTTTTTTTTTAAATTGCATTGACCGAGAGAAGTTGAAGCTGCATAAATGATTTGTATTATTCCTACTATAACCAACCAGGGAGATAATCTAGAATGAGCGTGAGCTAATAATTCCATATTGATCCGAATCAATCCATATGCTCCCATCTTTAATAATATTCCAGCTAAAAGCATACATGTACTGTAATGTGCTTCCCCATGGGTATCTGGTAACCATGTATGTAGGGGTATCATCGGCAATTTGACAGCATAAGCAATAAGAAAACCAAAATATAGTATTATTTCCAATGCTGCAGGATATGATTGATTAGCTAATTTTTCTAAATCTAATGTTGGTTCATTGGAACCATATAAACCCATACCTAGAACCCCTATTAAGATAAGAGAAAAATGGAACCTCCGGCAGTGCACAAAATAAACTTTATAACCGAGTACAGGCGTTTTTTTCCTCTCCACATGGATAAAAGTAAGTAAACAGGAATTAATTCTAATTCCCACATGATGAAAAAAAGTAAAAGGTCTCGAGAAGAAAATGATCCTATTTGGCCACTATACATTGCTAACATCAATAAATAGAAAAATTGCGGATTTCGAGTAACTGGCCAAGCTGCTAAAGTAGCTAAAGTAGTGATAAATCCTGTCAGTAAAATGGGTCCTATGGAAAGTCCATCAGTTCCCAGTCTACGGTGAAAATCAAAAAGATTGATACATTTAGAATCCTCCTTCAATTGGAGTAATGGATCGTCCAATTGGAAATGATAACAAAATACATAGGTCATTAGAAGGAGTTCTAGGATACATATACATATACATAGAGTATACCACCTATACACCTTATTTCCCCTATGAGGGAAAAAGACAATTGAAGAACCCGCGAATATGGGCAAAAAAATAAGTATTGTTAACCAAGGAAAATAACTCGTGATAAAGACAAGATAAAATTAGACCAGAAAACCCCGTGCTCGGGAGAAGAATAATATATTTTCTTTTCTCGAGTACGGATTTTTGTCGGTAAAGAGGAATCAAATGATTCAAGTGGAGTTTTTTGTCACATATCAATAAGAAAGACCCATGCTGCGAGTTGTTTCATGCCATAAATAAACACGGACACTCAAAAAATCCGTTGGACAAGCGGATTCACATCTTTTACAACCTACACAATCCTCGGTTCTTGGTGCAGAAGCAATTTGCTTAGCTTTACATCCATCCCAAGGTATCATTTCCAATACATCCGTGGGACAAGCTCGAACACATTGGGTACATCCTATACATGTATCATAAATCTTTACTGAATGTGACATTGGGTCTATAAATTCCAGTTTTGAACACAAAAGATTTTCGATCTGGTAAAATAAAATAAGAAAATGAAATAAATCATATATTTTCTATTGTAGACACCAGACGAATCAATGATTTATCAAAAATTGAAGAATCAATATATTTTATAATCTGTTTATGAGAAAGGGCCAAGATACTTTGATTTCCATTTCAATAACCATGAAATATGAGTTTACGAATTAAATTCATGTTAATTTTATTACTATATTTCTAGTATATAGAATATATAGAAATAGCATTAAGGATATGATGATATATTATATATCAGATGAATACATTTGTTATTAGGTTAGTTATAGAATAGGTTAGTAACTCTAAATCCTAAATATATATATGAAAAAAGAGAAGAAAGAAAATAAAAAGAAATAAGAATAATAGAATATTATATTCTATTGAATTCTAATTATATTATCTTATTATTCATTATAGAATATTCTATCTAAAAATATTATGTTTTGATTTATATGTTATGTGAAAATAGAAGAATTATGACTAATTATTCAGCAAATTCGATTGATTGATACGAGTTGATTTTCTGTTACGATGGATCGACGAAACAATAGCTAACCCAATAGCTGCTTCAGCAGCCGCAATAGCTATAACAAAGATTGAGAAAATTTCTCCTTTTAATTGCCGACTATCAAATATATCGGAAAATGTGACAAGATTTATATTCACCGAATTCAGTATAAGCTCAAGACACATAAGTGCTCTAACCATGCTTCGACTTGTGATCAGTCCATAGATACCGATAGAAAATAAAGAAACATTTAGAAAAAGTACATGCTCTAACATCATTGATAAATCCCTCATATATCTTCAATATGAACAAAAATGAAACCGATTCAGTTGACTAGACTAGAAGAATTAAAGAACAAAAGAATATATTCACAGTAGATTGAAACAAAATAGATTCAATCCATTTTCATTCTTTAATTTTAAAAAAGGAAGTTCTTATTTCTTATTATATTAGATTATTGACGAGCCATAGTAATTGCATCTATCAAAGAAACTAAAAGAATTATAGAAATGAGTTCAAAAGGAAGATAAAAATCTGTGGATAAATGAATCCCAATTTGTTGAACGTTACTTATTAAGTCCTGTTCTATAATCTGATTTGATCTTGTAGTCCGAAAAATTCCGGACCATGACGTATCTGGGATAGTAGTCATTAATGAAAAAAAAAATGAATATCATTAGATAAATAAAAGAAAGTTATTTGTTTAATCCTACTTTATTCCAAACCAAATCTTAGTAATTACTAAGTAATTAGTAATTGGTAATCGTTCTTGAACCAAGCAAGGGTTTTTTATTTTTTCATTTTTTTTGTTGAATCCATAACTTTTTGAATTGTGTAATCTCCAATTATTGATATTGGTAACCGACCTAAAGAAATTTGATTATAATTTAATTCGTGACGATCATAAGTGGAAAGCTCATATTCTTCAGTCATTTATAAAAAGTTTGTTGGACAATACTCGACAAAGTTACCACAAAATATACAGACACCAAAATCAATACTATAATGAAGCAATTGTTTTTTCTTAATATCTTTTTCAAATTTCCAATCAACAAAGGGAAGGTCTATTGGACATACGCGAACACATACTTCACACAAGAAATATATTTATCAAATTCAAAGTGGATTCGACCACGAAAACGCTCTGATGTGATTGATTTTTCATAAGGATATTGAATAGTTACAGGTAAACTATTTGTATGGGATAAGGTAATTATGAAACTTTGTCCAATGTATCTTGCGGCTCGTATTGTTTGTTTGCCATAATTCATGAACCCAGTAAACATAGGTAACATATTTTAGATATCCATGAATAATATTTATGTTTCTTTCTCTTGGTTGAGATAAGTTATGAATATAGAATATTCATTATTGTTTTCTCTTAATTTCTTATTTTTCTTTATAGTTTATAGTGAAACAAGTTGAAAAGAAGTTGTCAATAAGAAATTACCTAGAGAAATAGGTAAAATAAATTTCCATCCAAGATTTAATAATTGATCCATTCTCATCCTAGGTAACGTCCATCTTGTTGTGATAGGAATGAACAGAAACAAATAAGCTTTAGCTAATGTAATAAAAAGACTAATTGCTATTACAAAGACTCTAAACATTTTCTTTATTTCAAAAAGTTCAGTAAGAGATATGTACGTAATAGAAAAATTCCACCCACCTAAGTAAAGAACTGTTACAAATAATGAAGAAACTAATAGGTTTAGGTAAGAAGCAAGATAAAAGAACCCGTATTTTATACCTGAATATTCGGTTTGATAACCTGCTACTAATTCCTCCTCTGCTTCTGGTAAATCAAAGGGTTCTCTTTCACATTCTGCTAGAGAAGACATTATAAAAACTAGAAACCCTATGGGCTGACGCCACAGATTCCATCCCCCAAAACCATATTTAGACTGTGCCTCAATTATATCAACTGTACTTGAACTGTTAGATAATTATAGTCGATAATAACATCACTGCTCCCATCGCTATTCCAAAACCGTACATGAAACCTAAGCTTCATACGGCTCCTCGATGGACACAAAGAAATGTAAGGTAAGGACTAGTTCAGTATTATTGCTCTCCTTGGACCTTAGGTAAATACAATGTAAAGATAAATTGGAGATTGGAGAGCCCTAAATTCGACCAATAAAATTCTGTCTGCTAGAATAAGAAAAAGCACTTCCGAATTGATCTCATCCCTTATAATGATATTATAAATCAAAAATTCTCTTTGTTCAGCAATAACTTAATCTTTCAATAAAATACTCGTTCTATTCATAAATAGAAAGAATTGGGCATTAGTTAATGAATCATGATAAGAATTACCATATGCATATGTATGAAGAAAGAAATATTTTATTATTATTCCCGTTTTATTCTTTTTTATTCTATTTTATAGTATTGCATTCTATTTGTCTTGTTCCTGTTCTTCTTTCTGAAAACAAAAAAAAATGAAGATATTTATTCAATACATTCAATTTCTTTATTTAATTTAGAAACTTTATACTTGAATAAAGTAAGTAAAGTATAACGTAAATAAAGTAAGTGAAGATAAAGAAAATAATAAAAAAAAAATAATTAAAAAAGAAAAAAGAACAAGGATAATAAGAAGAAAATAATAAGAAACTCAAATAATAAATTCAAATTGAATTAACGAGTTTTTGGTTCCCGAATATCTAAATGATCCATTAATTTCTTGTAACGCACTTTCTTTTTCTTTGACAAATAAGTCAATAATCGTTGACGTTTTCCCAGAATTCTTCGTAGACCCCTTTGCGATAAAAAATCTCTTTTGTGCAATTCTAAATGTGAAGTAAGTCTCCGTATCTTACTGGTAAAATGGAATACTTGAAATTCAACAGACCCACTATTTTCTTCTTTTTCTTCTTGTGTAATAACTGAAATGAATGAATTTTTGACCATAAATTAAAATTCTTATCTTTCTTTTCTGTGAATTTTACCGATCAGGAAAAATAATAATATTTCTTATGCCAGTTATTTTCATCTAGTATACATCAAAATTGGATTTCATTCATATACTACTTTTTTTTTTATTTATGTGGTTTATGTTTTTATGTTTTGTATATTTGATCCAAATATACAAAACATATATGTATTCACGAAAGAGAACAATTTCTTTTTAATGAAAAGGATTCTGTTCTTCCTAATGAAAATTGATACACTATGAAATCAATATTATGTATTAGAATGTTACACAGTTTATATGTTTCGGCTTTCATCTATTCATCTACCAAATATGTTACAAGATATGTAGTAAATCTACTATAAATTTTTTTCATTTTTCATTGAAATTGAATTCATTCTGAATTGTGAATACATATGTATTCTTGACATACTGAAACGACTGCTGTTATTGGTATCAAACCAATAGCGATTCATACAAACTAAATCTTCTAATCGATAATTGGGCCAAAGAAACAATTTGAATTTCATGAAATTTTTTCTATCTGTATTAATATTAATATGTTTGTCCTCATTCAAAAAATGTCCACAGTTTCTTATTTTGTTTTCATTGCAAAATATTGGATTTCTATCCACACCATTAAAATTCTGGGAATTGAAACAAATTCGAATTCGAAATTCTCTACGACGTCTGGGAGATAGAATATTTTCAGGAACAAGTAAATCATAATGATTTTTGTCTCCAATCAAAAATATGTTGCTGTGTCTTGCAATATATTTTTCAAACCCCCTTTTCTCAATATATCTTTTTTTTGTGTATTTTTTCTTTTTTTGGTACTTCTTATTATCGACCAATGAAATATCCATAGTTTGATATATAATAGATTTTCCTTTCCTTCGTATAGATAGACAAATTGGTTCAATAATAAATATTCCCTTTCTTATCAATTCTGCAAGAGCTAGGTCTTTTTGAATCATCATTTGATCCATATTTATTTCACTTCTTTGAATCGAAGATATAGCAATATCCTTTGGATTTATCAGTCTAAGTAGGAAACAATATATTCTGATATTTTTAATTATTTTTTTCTTATTCAAGGGATCAGACCATCTTAGTTGAAAAAGGAAATATTTTTTCAAAAAGAAATCTAATTCCATTTCATTATTGCTCTTATATTGTTTTTTTTTTAGTAGATTCCATACAAGATTTCCTTGGACCTGTTGTTCGTTTTCTTCCTGCTTTAAATTTACTAATTCAAGATATTTTTTTTTATTAGATGATTTATTTGGATTTACGTTAATTTTTTTACTTTTTTCATTTATAGAAAAATGAAAAAATAGTGATTTGATTGGGATGATCCAAGGTTTAATTTGATATACATCAAAAAGTAGCACAAATTCTGGGAAGAACCAAGTTTCTAGATTGGATATAGTAATAGTATCATGATTGGATGCGGTATCATATAACCTTTCTTTATTCATTCCCATGCAATCAAAAAAGAAACTTTTTTGATTGAATGGTTTGATCTCTTGATGAATTGTAGGATAAAAAAGACCTTTTTTTTCCATTTTTTTTAAATTATTAATTTTTATTTTAGTATTTTTCTGAATCTTGATACCAATATGTGCATTGGTCCAGATCTCAATATCATTTCTAAAATTTAGAAAACAAAGATCAAGAATTCTACAATCAAAATATTTTCTATCCAAATTGATATTCCTATCAATAAGATATCCTTTTTCTAGATAATCATTACTAGGTATACTTACTAATACATAAAATGATTCAGGTTTCAATATATTGAAATAATATGGAATTTCTTGGTCCCTGTTTATTTTTAATGTTGATCCAGAAATGTATAAATTAGGAAGGCTTATGTATTTATATGATAAAATATCATATCTGTAATGTTTTTTCCATTTGTCTTTTTGACTCATAAATAGATTCACTGCATAATCATTTTTATTCATGGAATAAAGAAATTGGTATTTTTTATATAAATCCAATTGATTTAATTCCTTATTTTGAATCATACGATGTTTATTGATTCTATTTCGCCATTCTTTAGGTATTACTGGAGACCTTTTTTTTTGAGATAAATCGTATTGATAATGACCTTTTAACCAGTTTTTCCATTCGTTCATTACATACGTATTTATTTTATTATGTGAATTAAATATTCCATGTATCATACAATAATCTTTTAAATTATCCTTAAAAAAAGGATAGCTCTCTTGATATTTAAGTACAGGTCTTAATTTATACTTATTAAGTAATTTATTTTGTGATATTTTGTAAAAAACATATGCTTGGGACAAGGAAGATAAGTCCCCATAAGTATTGGGATTTTGATTGCTATTCTTAGTATTATCAGTATTTGAAAAATATTTTTTTATAGTCAAAATAAAATTCATTGTATTTTGATTTTTTTCATAAATTCCTTCTTGTTCTTTATTTATTTCATTGTTGTAAATGTATTTATTAAAGATCTTTTTTTTTGATTCAAAGAAAAGTTGTGCATTTATCTTAGAAACGGTAATGGTGCATAGCAAAATATCTATGTATATTTTTTCAATGAATGATTTGATAAAGTAGTGTGATTTACGCATTAATCGAATATTTTTCCTTTTTAATATTTTCCAAATATGTTTCTGTGATCCCGATTCTTTATTATCAGAAATTAAAACTATTTCTTTTTTTTTCTTGTTTTTTGCGGTTCGTTCAATTTGATTCCTTATTTTTATTGTCTTATCAGAAAGATCTTTCATTCTTTTTTCTATTAGTGAATAATTGAACCAATTCATCGTTCGATTTAGAACGGACGATTCGCGAAGAATCTTATTATTCCTTTTGAAATATTTTTTTTTGTTTTCGTTCGGTTCATACACTTTTTCTTTCCTCAATTCAAATAAGAAAATTTGATTTACTTTTTTCATTATTAGTTTTATAAGTTGAACTATTACCCCTTTTGTTTTTTCTTTTCTAACTTTTAGAAATGATTTTTTATTGAAAGAATTGAAAACTTGTAAAAATTTCTTTTTCACCTTTTTTTTTCTTTTTTGGAGTTCTTTATAAATAGGTTCAAAAAAAGAAGGTCGTTTTCGGGGAGAACCAAAGGGAAGTTCTGCTTCCAGTCCCCAGACTGTTAAAAAACAAAAATTTGTTTTTTTCTCTTTTTTTTTCATTAGATCTCTATGATGAGATTGTCCCTTAGATTTTCTCCAAGGTTTTAGACAGAAAGGATACAGAATCTTTATCTGAATACCATTTATTAACCAATCTTGGGGAAATTCTTTTTCTGATAATTGAACACCATTATAGGTGCATTTAATATGGATTTCTCTATTCCATTCCTTAAAATCCTCGTCCCACTCGGTATTTTGGAAAAATAGAATACGTAAAATATTTTTTGCTATTATTAATGAAGGCAATATAATGTATTTTCTAAGAAAAGATTGGGTTATTAACATAAAACTTCTTATTATTTGAGTAAATATAAAAGCATCCCAAGCTTCTGATACTTCTATCTGTTCGTTTTTATATTTTTTTTCCTCCTTTTCTTCTTTTTTATCTTCATTTTCAAAATAAGAAATTTGGAATTCTGATTCTTGTTCTCTGCCCATCCAATTCCTAAAAATTAAATTCTTTATTTCGTTGATATCAAAACACGAAAAAAAAGATATTTTGTCTAGACGATCCAAAAAAAGTGGGGAATGTATATTTACTTGAAATAGGTTCCAAATAACTGTTTTACGTCTTTGAGCGCGCATGGATCCTTTGATTAGATTGCGACGAAAATCTGATTGTTGTGGGTAACGTATCAAAGAAACCTCTCCCTCTTCCGTTTGATCATCATATTTATCATTGTTAATAGTATTATGAATACTAGAAATATAATCGGTATTCTGATCATTATCGTAAGAAATTATCACACGTTTGGCTCTTCTTGAATGAATCTCATAATCGTCGTCCTCCAATTCTTCTTCATTTTCTTCTTCATCTTCTTCCAAATTATCGTTTAATTTGTATGACCATTGAGAAACCTTTTTACTGACTTCTTCTATTCTAATTCCAATATATTTTTTTTTCATTTTTTTTTTATCTTTTGTATGTGTTGTAATTACATCAAATACAAATTGCAAATATTTTGCTTGACTTTCTGAATCAATTCCTTTTTCTTCTGTAGAATTCAAAAATGATTGACGGTGGAGTTCTACGGAATCATTAAGAAGTAGATCATGAATCTTATTTATAAAAAAAAATTCTACTAAATCTTCTGTATCTGTATAAGTATTCATGATTGCGCGTGAATCTAATTTTTTTCTCGTTCCTCGATAAGGTCCGTTGAAAAAAGGATCATATGCTTTTGGCAAGCATTTTTCTTTTTTCTTATCATCACATAATATGGTTCTTTTTTCAAGTATATCCAGACTATGGGATCTCTCTTTTTTTTCTAAAAATTGGATTCGGCTTTTCAATTCATTGTTCAAATTGCACTTTTTTTTTTCATTAGTATAAATCCAAGAATTATAAATATCTTCGTCATATAGTTTTTCTATTATGTAAAAAGAAATTCTTCGTTCTAGCATTTCCGAAAAAGTCGATAAACTGGGCGGATATGTAAAGGATATTATTTGTTTCCCATCACTTGTACATGTAAAAAAAAAGAATTGTGACATCTCATTGCGTAAAGCATTTTCTAAATGATTATTTTTTATATATCGTAATGGACGATTCCATCGCTGAAAATCGAAAAAAAAAGTTACAAAAGTTGTTTCAATCATCTTATTTATTCTTTTCTTTTTCTCTTCTTTCAGTCTTCCCAATTCCCAATTCTCTTGATGGGTTTCCAGATCAGAATCTTCGTAAACTGGGCTATCTTGATCTTGATAGCGTGCCTCTTTAAAGTGAAATTCATCCTTTGTTTTTTCCTTTCCATTCACTCGGATCTCTTCCATTTCATCTATTTTGTCCAGATCCTCCCTTTCTTCAAAAAAAAGGGAAGGGTTTTCTTCGGTGGATCCCTCTTGTTCCTGTTTAGTCTCCTTCATTTCGGAAGTTGTTTCTACATCGCTTTCTTCCTTTCTTTCTCCCCCTTCTTCCGTTTCTGAGGTTTCTTTATCTTTCAGTTTCTTAGTGATAATAGGCGACGGCATTCTGCCTAAATAGTAGACACAGGTGATAAATAAGAGAATACTAAAGATTCGAGCCATAGAATTTCTCAATTCTGACACAAGATACTTATTAGATCGAATAGAATGATTTTGCCGTATCCAGAATAATACCAATCCAACCCATTTCATGAATAAAATGTGACCAATTAACCAACCAACAAAACTACTTGTTAAAAATAACATCTTGTTGTTGCATCGAAACATATAAATGTTGACTAATCTGGCTAACGTAGAACTTGGTAAAATGAAATGGTTGAATAATTGAAAAATTAGATTATTAAGGAATACACATTGAATACTGAGATTACGCATTGAATTTCTGGTAGTAGATCCATAATCAAAAAAGTTTTTATGATTGTTCCAGAAGAAATGAAACAAAAGATACGGT